TGGTACTGCACGGTTCCACTCTGCAAGAACTCCGAATCATTCTCTTGAAGCTCATCCTTTTCTTCATTTTCATCATAAATGATTTCTTCAGTTTCATCATAAATGATTTCTTCATTTTCATCATAAATGATTTCTTCAGTTTCATCATAAATGATCCGCTTGCCCCGAAATGACCCGGCCCAATAGGGAAATCCCAATTCATTGGGCCTTTCGATACAATCAAATAGAAAGCCCCAAGGGCGCCATATTCTAGGAGCCCAAACTATGTGATTGAATAAATCCTCATCCTCCTCTATCTGTTCATCCTCCTCTATCTCTATCTGTTGCGAGTCGAGTACCTCTTCTCCTTCTTCAAACCACGATTCGTATTTTTCATATTTTTCATAGAGAACTCTCTGATCAACGATAGAACAAGATGCGTTTTGCATCATATAGAAGGGATTCCTTGGTTCGGACCGAAGAAGCAATGTCACTCGATCATTATCAAACTTACTGCAATCTTTTTCTGGCCGTGAGGATCCCACCAGAGCGCCTTCTACTTCTAATAGGCCATGAACTAGATCAGAATCATTCTGAACGAACCCATAAGAAGTGATCCCATTTTTTTCATCGAGTCCGGACCAAAGGTCTTGAGCGACCCATCCGGCAGAACAACTCAAAAGATAAAGAAGTATCGTTAATTTCTTCATGCTCGTTCCAAGTTCGAAGTACCATTTGTACAAATAAGACTCCCCTTCGTTACATGGTGTCTTCTTCATATAGATAGATATAGGATCTATGGGGCAATTACTTAGAAGTACCTTTTGTGCAACAGCCCTTCCTATCCGATAGAAAAGGATCCCATGATCCTGAACCGATCTTACCTGAGATCGCAAATCCCAAGTTTGTCTATGAAGAGCAGATCGAATTATATTAGTGTCTATAATTGATTTCTTCTGCGTAATACTAATCGATAGGGCCTCATTGGTAAGTGCTACAAGATCTCGTGCATTGGAACCCATGGTTATGGACCCGAATCCATTAGTATGGAACATTTTCTTTTCCAAGTGAAATCCCCTAGTATATGAAAGAGTGAAAAAGTGCTTTCGTTGTTGTGGAATAAGAAGCCTTCGTATCTTAATACATGTATTGAATTTATTCGGGGCTATTAGAGCGGGATCCACTCTTTTGGGAATATGAGTCGAAGCAATAACAAGACTATTTCTAGTGGAACATCTGTCACAAAGATGGTTCACTAATAGACCGATGGATACGTAACTCCACTCTTTCACATCCATCTCATCCAGATTATGAATGTTTGGAATCCATATTATGCAAGGATACAGTGCTTTTGCAAATTCGAATTGAAGGCTGAGATAAAATCGGTCTAGGTCCGCCATGCTGTCCATATTCATTAGAAGCTCCGGCTCCACCTCAAAGTTTAGAAAATGCCTCAGCCCCGCACCACTGTCTAGAAGCTCTAGCTCCCTAAGGTCACGATCGCTCTCGTGACTCTCATCAAAATCGTGACTATAATCCCTCTCGTGATGATCAGCAATATCGTCACAATCATAAACAAGGTGAGTATCGTTAACATCGGGATCAGGAAAATCCTCCTCATCCAAATTGTCAAAGTACTCATCAAACTCTTCAGGCCAGTCATAGAAATCATTAATGTTACTCTTGTTCAGAAATACTGTAATAAAAGGAAGATAGGAGTTTGCCGCTAGGTATTTGACCAAATAGGATCGTCCGCTTCCTATAGAACCTATCAATAAAATACCCCTAGAGGGGTATGGGTCTAAGCGGAGCGAAAAGGGTTTTCCATGAGACGGGAAATGAAAACTATTAGCCCCACACGAAATTTGTGAATAAGTGATTGTCTGATAATGAGCAAGGAATATCCTCCTTTCTGCTAAACAGGATGTATTGAACTCATAATTCATTAGATACTTTTTATGAATGTCGACTAAGTATCGTAAGTAAATTGTTCCCGGTTGTTCAATCATTTGATAACCCGAGTCATTCTTTGATAAATGATCACTATGAGTCAGACTCAATAGAATTTGATCAATCCTCTTTTCTGTCGTTAAGGCGGAGAACTGAATCAAGAAATCGACTTCTTTCTCATTAAGATTCAATGAATCACCCTTCGTGACGCAGGCTTCGATTTGATTATCATCAATCCAATCACGGCTCACGTTTTTTCTCTTTCTTATCAATGAATAGATCTCTTTACTTGTATGACTTAGATGTCTCGTATTTCTCGAAAAAAGAATTGGATTGAGATCGATGAGATTGATATTGATATTCCAATCTTTCTTCTTAGACCGTATTTCTTCTAGATAATTTCCGAATTGTTCTAGAGCAACTAGAAAGAGATTCTTTAAATTGATATCCAACTCTCTGATCCTATAAGCGGAATCATCATTGTCATGATATCGTATTTCTTCTAGAGAATCTTCGAATTGTTCCAGTAGAGAATCTCCTAATTGTTCCAGAGCAACTAGAAAGAGATTCT